TCAAAACAGATTCCTTATTTGTATATTGAGCCCTTTAGCGCCCTTGTCTTTGTTTATGTCTCGGGTTGGAACAAATTACTATAATGCGTCCCCGCCTACGGATTAGTCGACATTTTTCACAAATTTTACGAACGGAAGCTCTTATTTTCATATTTGTCATTCCTTATCTTAATTCTGAATCTACTTCTTGGTAGAAAATAAGTTTCTTGAAATTTTTCATCTCGAATCGTATTGAATAAAAACCAGCTAATCTTTCGAATCCTTCTTTGGGAGTCGATAAATTATACGTCCTTTGGTTAAATCATAAGGACTTACTTCAACTTTGACTTTATCTCCTGGCAGTATCCGTATAAAACTTCGTCGGATCTTTCCTGAAATATAACCTAGAATCAGATCGTCATTATCTAACCGAACCCGGAACATGCCATTGGGAAGCGATTCAGTAATTACACCCTCGTGAATCCATTTTTTTTCTTGTTCTGCCATTGTAAAGCCTCCTTGAAGTATCAACTAATGGAGTAGAAACGATATTAGACAACTCACCCTCTTTCTTTTTTTTTTTTTACAAATAGGAAGAGGCTTCGGATCCCATTTGGATATTAAAAGGATTACCATATATAACACAAAATTTCTCCGCCAATTCCTTCTAGTCGAGCTTCCCGGTCTGTCATTATCCCTCGAGAAGTAGAAAGAATTACAATCCCCATCCCACCTAAAATTCTAGGAATTCGTTGAGATTTAGAATAGATTCGTAGACCGGGTCGACTGATCCGTTTTAAATTGAAAAAATGTCCATAGGGTCTTTTCCTATTCCTTCTATGTCGCAGGGTTACAACCAAAAAATATTTGTTTTTTTGTCGATATTTTCTGACGTTTTCGATAAAACCTTCTCGGAAAAGTATTTTAACAATATTTTCGGTAATATTAGTAGATGCTATACGAACAACTCTTTTTCTATCCATATCAGCATTTCGTATAGAGGTTATTATCTCAGCAATAGTGTCTCTACCCATGATGAACTAAAATTATTGGTGCTTCAAAATTGGATATAATCAACATGTTTTTCTTTTTTTTTTTATTGGTTTATGAATATGAATTTTTCAAGGTATATGCGTGAGACACAATCTACGAATTAATCTAGTTCTTAATCTATTTCTTTCAAATACCCCAAAGATATCACGATCTCATTTTATTTTATAATACCTCGGGAGCTAATGAAACTATTTTAGTAAAATTAAATTGTCTCAATTCCCGGGGGATTGCACCAAAAATTCGAGTTCCTTTTGGATTTCCTTTTTGATCAATCACAACTGCAGCATTGTCATCATATCGTATTATCATACCGCTGTCACGTTTAAGTTCTTTACAGGTACGGACAATTACAGCTCTGACTACTTCTGATTTTTCTAGGGGCATATTTGGGACTGCTTCTTTGATCACAGCAACAACAACGTCACCAATATGAGCATAGCGACGATTACTAGCTCCTATGATTCGAATACACATCAATTCTCGAGCCCCGCTGTTATCCGCTACATTTAAATGGGTCTGAGGTTGAATCATATCAATTTTTGAGTCTATTTTTCCAATGCAAAAGATAAAGAAAATAAAAGAAATATTGTTTGTCCAAAAAAAGAAACCTGCGGTTTTGTTTCATCCCCAAGACTCATTTCTGTCGGTTCTACTATCCCGAAATAATAAATTGAGTTCGTATAGGCATTTTGGATGCTGCTATTAAAATAGCCCTTCTAGCTATATTTTCGGTTACTCCACCCATTTCATATAGTATTCGCCCCGGTTTAACAACAGCTACCCAATATTCAGGGGATCCTTTCCCCGAACCCATACGTGTTTCAGCAGGTCTTACTGTAACTGGTTTGTCTGGAAATATACGGACCCATATTTTTCCACCACGGCGTGCATTTCGTGTCATTGCTCGTCGACCTGCTTCGATTTGTCTAGATGTGATCCAAGCAGGTTCAAGTGCCTGAAGAGCATATTTACCGAAACAAATATGATTACCTCGATAAGATATTCCCTTCATTCTTCCTCTATGTTGTTTACGGAATCTAGTTCTTTTGGGGTTATAGTTGATGGTTGTTTCGGAATTCCATCTCTACTACAGAACTGGACGTGAGAGTTTCTTCTCATCCGGCTCCTCGCGAATAAAAGGATTCAAAATGAAATTTCAATTAATTTGAATAGATATTAGAACATTTTTATAAAAAATTTTATAAATAATAGTTTTTTTTTCTAACGTTCTAATAAATCTTTCTTTTTTTTTTGTCCTTTATCCAAGTTTACCAATTCAAATTCAAAAAAAAAGAAAGTTTTCGCGGGCGAATATTGACTCTTGCAATCTCTATTTCAGTCGTAGCGCTTGTTCGTGACTTCTCAGAATAGATGAATTGATTTCCGGTTCATTTCGCCATCCCGACTAGTAAATCAGTAAGATTCATTTGTTCAATAAAATCTTTGCAGTCACAGGTTCCATCGTTCC